AGTGTTATCGAATTTCAATTCTTCCATTTCAGCAGTAGCATATTGTTCCATGGAGCTAAGGTCCAAAATATGGAAGAAACAAGTGTTTCCACGACTCTACCACCCAGTCAATTCTGTTCCACTTTCCCTCTTTCATGGCCACATATCTTTCCGGCTAAGGAATGGGAAATCTTTCTCCTGTTACATGAAATCCAATTTTCATTTCATCCGGGAAAAGCCATCTTTTTCTCAACAATGTCTTTGTCATTTGATCCAATAGCGTTCCGTTAGATAGGAACAGATTTGATAAATACTGATAACTCTCGAATGGAGTATTCGAACGGAAAGATCCATTAGATAATGAACGATGTCTAAGCCATCTCTGGCGATTCATCAACAATTCGAAGTGCTTTTCTTGCGTATTCTTGAGAAACCAGCGTTTATATATAGATGTAGGAGGATCTGTTTGGGAAGTCAGAAGTCCCTTTGACATCTCTTCATCTGCAAAGAATTCTCGATGTGAAAACACGGAGACAAAGGGCGGATCTTTGAATAGGAAAAAGAGTGGATCTGCGGGGTCCCAAATGAATTGGCTTATTCGAAAAAAGCCTTGTTCTTTGTTGTTGGAAGATCTATCTCGTGTCTGGTACTGCATGGTTCCACTCTGCAAGAACTCCAAATCATTCTCTTGAAGCTCATCCTCTTCATAAATGATCCGCTTGCCCCGAAATGTGGCCCAATAGTGATGAAATCCCAATTCATTGGGCCTTTCGATACAATCCAATAGAAAGCCCCAGGGGTGCCATATTCTAGGAGCCCAAACTATGTGATTGAATAAATCCTCCTCTATCTGTTGTGGGTCGAGGGCTCCTTCCCCTTCTTCAAACTCCGATTCGTATTTTTCATAGAGAAATCTCTGATCAACGATAGAACAAGATCCATTTTGCAACATATCTAAGGGATTCCTCGGTTCGGGCCGAAGCAATGTCACTCCTCGATCATTATCAAACTGACTGTAATCTTTTTTTTCTGTCCGTGAGGATCCCGCCAGAGCGCCTTCTACTTCTAATAGGCCATGAACTAGATCAGAATCATTCTCAACGAGTCCAGAAGTGATCCCATTTTTTTCATCGGGTCCGGGTAGAGACCAAAGATCTTGAGCGACCAATCCGGCAGAACTACTCAAAAGATAAAGAAGTATCGTTAATTTCTTCATGCTCGTTCCAAGTTCGAAGTACCATTTGTACAAATAAGAACCCCCTTCGTTACATGATTTCTTCATATACATATAGATAGATATAGGATCTATGGGGCAATGACTTAGAAGTACATTTTGTGCAACAGCCCTTCCTATCTGATAGAAAAGGATTCCATGATCCTGAACCGATCTTCCCTGGGATCGCAAATCCCAAGTTTGTCTATGAAGAGCGGATCTCATTGTATTAGTGTCTATCATTGATTTCTTCTGTGTAATACGAATCGATAGGGCCTCATTGGTAAGTGCTACAAGATCTCGTGCATTGGAACCCATGGTTATGGACCCGAATCCATTAGTATGGAACATTTTCTTTTCCAAGTAAAAGCCCCTAGTATATGAAAGAGTGAAAAAGTGCTTTCGTTGTTGTGGAATAAGAAGCCTTCGTATCTTAATGAATGTATTTAATTTATTCGGAGCGATTAGAGCGGGATCCACTTTTTGGGGAATATGAGTCGAAGCAATAACAAGAGTATTTATAGTCAAACATCTTTCACAATCCCTGGAGAGATAGTTCACTAATAGACCGAGGGATAATAAGTAATTCGACTCATTCACATCCAGATCATGAATGTTTGGAATCCATATTATGCAAGGAGACATTGCTTTTGCTAATTCGAATTGAAGGGTGATATAAAATCGGTCTATTTCCGGCATCATATCCATAGTTAGCGCATTCATCATAGTTAGCAGCTCCAGCTCCGTATCAAGGTCAAGATCAATATCGTCACTATCATCAATATCGTCACTATCATCAATATCGTCACTATCATCAATATCGTCACTATCATCAATAAGAAAACCTTTAGGTTTGTTATCCAGGAACTTGTTCAGAAATACCGTAATGAAAGGCACATAGGAGTTTGTCGCTAGGTATTTGACCAAATAGGATCGTCCAGTTCCTATAGAACCTATCACTAAAATACCCCTAGAGGGGGATAGTAGTAAGCGGAGCGAAAAGGGTTTTCCATGAGATGGGAAATGAAAACGATTAGCCCCACATGAGGTTTGTGAATAAGTGATTGTCTGATAATGAGCAAGGAAGATCCGTCTTTCTGCTAAACAGGATGTATGGAACTCATAATTCATTAGATACTTTTTATGAATGTCAACTAAGTATCGTAAGTAAATTGCTCCCGGTTGTTCAATCATTTGATAACCAGAGTCATTCTTTGATAAATGATCACGATGAGTCAGACTCCATAGAATTTGATCCATCCTTTTTTCTATCGTTAAGGTGGAGAACTGAACCAAGAATTCTCTTTCTTCATCATCCATCGCACTGTTCGCGACCCAGGATTCTATTTTATCATCAATCCAATCACCGTTCACGTTTTTTTTTCTTATCAATGAATAGATCTCTTTACTTGTATGACTTAGATATCTCGTATTTCTCGAAAAAGTGATTCGATGGATGGGATTTGGTATGAGACTTATGAGATCGATGATATCGATGAGATTGATATTCAAATATTTCTTCTTAGAGCGTATTGATTTGACCCCATAAGCGGGACCACCCAAGAACATGTTGCCGCCAGAAGAAGCAGAACCCCGTATTTCTTTTAAAGAATCTCCTAATTGTTCCAGAACAACTAGAAAGAGATTTTTTAACCAGAAAGAATTCAGTTCAGATGTAGGATACCTATCCAGAAGTTTTCGCAACTCCATCATGTATGATGGAATCATCAAAGATTTGACCTTTTCGAACTCTGTCTGTAACTCACTAGAGGCTCGGGAAACAAAGAGAAGATGTGTACGAACGAGATATCCAGCAACAAAAAGAAGGAAAAGGATTGAATAGAGGAACTCCCGAACATTTGGCGATCTCAGATGTGTCGATATCAATAATGACTCATTATTTCGATGAATCATTTCTTCGGACAGAAGATTATGTAAACACTGACTCGAAATCTCACTTATCAGATTCCGTTGTGGAAGACACAATTTTTTCTGAAGAATTCGCCATGATATATCTGATCCATGCATATCATGAAAAATGGATACAAATTTTTGACTGCTACTTAGTATCGGCAATAGGTCTGAAAAAGGATCTAAAAATATCAATAGAAGATATTTGTACCCTGTCAAAGTAAGGAACCATGGCATATATGTTTGGAATAGATTCCATTTTGAGAGAGTTGAAAAAGCACTATCCCGTGGAAAGGTTCTATCCATCTGTCCTTTCTCAACGCATTGATTGAAACAAAGACTCTGTTTTTTCCTCTTCTCGGATGGTACATATTTTTTCTCAGAACGTTGAGTGGGAATCAAACCCATGTTTGAATTGAAATTGAGATACTGATGCAAGTTATTCCCTTCTGAATCAGATAGATTCATATCTGAAAGAGGTTGACAATAAGTTCTTTCAAAATGGACTTGTCCCTCTGTTAGAGGTGTTCCAGAAATGTCTGCAATCGAGTAGTCAATAGATCTACGAGCGAATGGATCGGTACGAGGAAAATGGAAAGATTTGTACAAGTTATACGTTTCGTCACCACTTTGTGGAAAATCGTTAGGTATGAATATGTTAGATACCTGTGACTCGATTGGTGAAAGAGTCTCTCTCTCCAAAAAAGCATGTTTTTGACCGACGCACAAAGAAAATGTTTTCTTGTTGTGAATGAACAGGATATGGAGGAATTGTCCATACGTAAAATCATAATTATTGATACGGGCCCTTTCCACATAAAAAGGGAATATTTTGTTACAATAGAAGCAGAAGTGATGTGGATGATAGAATCGGAGTCGATTTGCTTTATAAAAAGAAGATATCAATGAACTTCTATGAAATGGTTTCGCGGGATTCCGCCAATTGTCTTGATCGTGGGATATCATTGAGAAATAGGAATCCGTGTTATCAAAGGATTTCCTGCGATTATTTCTAGTATGGAATGAGTCAATCATCCACTTTGGTATCTTATTGAACAAAAATGGTGATATTCCTCCATGGATCAAGAATTTCGATTTTTGGGAAGTATCATGATCATCCACTGGAAGAACTATTGATTCTAACAACGGATTGCATAGTTGATCATTCGGACCTTTCAATTCATAGATGTGGATCTCGGACCTATGAATGGGGATATTCCCAAAACTCACAAAGAAAAAAGGAAGTGAGTTAGACAAGAAGAGAATCCACTTGGACAAAAAAAGAAGTGACTTAGACAAATCTTTTTTGTCGATAACCCCAGACCCATCCATCGAATATTGATTAATACGTAAGCGATCGAACACTACTTGACAACGGCTCTTCTGCTCAGAAACGAAGAAATGTTCCAAATGTTCCTGGAAATTATTGCTCCCATTGGACCATTTGTAGATATATGCATTAGGATCCCGATTCAAGGATCTCTCGATTCGAGAAATAAAAAAAAGAGGATCGAACCATTTCTTTTGACTCTTTTTCAAATTCGATAAATGTTGGTTGATCGTATATTTCATTATAGTTCTATGATTCAGAGTATCATTTCCTATTTGATCCCTTTGAATTCCATATTCGAAGTTGCGATCGGATATTAAAAAGAATCGATTCAATACATTTCTTATGTACCCATAGGTGCTATATTGGATTTGAATCAGATTTCGGATCAATCTATATTGATTGACTGCCTCCATTATGTTGTTGCTAGCAAATACCACTCTTTTTGGTTTTGGATCTTCCAAATCATTCCCGCAGGAGATCCGGACCCCTTTTTTTCTGATCCTTCGATCAAAAGATTCATTCTCTTCATAAAAAATAGGAAGTAGAACCAAACATAAAGATTTA